TGGTTATCAAATGATTGAACAACCGGGATCAATTTACTTACGATACTTAGTTGACATTCATAAAAAGTCTCTAATGAATTATGAGTTCAATAGATCCTGTTTAGCAGAAAGACGGATATTCCTTGCTCATTATCAGACAATCACTTATTCACAAACCTCGTGTGGGGCTAATAGTTTTCATTTCCCATCTCATGGAAAACCCTTTTCGCTCCGCTTAGCCCTATCTCCTTCTAGGGGTATTTTAGTGATAGGTTCTATAGGAACTGGACGATCATATTTGGTCAAATACCTAGCTACAAACTCTTATGTTCCTTTCATTACGGTATTTCCGAACAAGTTCCTGGATGACAAGCCTAAAGGTTATCTTATTGATGATATCGATATTGATGATAGTAACGATATTGATCTTGATGATACTGACGATATCGATATTGATGATAGTGACGATATTGATAATGACCTTGAGACGGAGCTGCTAACTATGACGAATGTGCTAACTATGTATATGACGTCGAAAATAGACCGATTTGATATCACCCCTCAATTCGAATTAGCCAAAGCAATGTCTCCTTGCATAATATGGATTCCAAACATTCATGATCTGTATGTGAATGAGTCGAATTACTTATCCCTCGGTTTATTAGTGAACTATCTCTCCAGGGACTGTGAAAGAAGTTCCACTAGAAATATTCTTGTTATTGCTTCGACTCATATTCCCCAAAAAGTGGATCCCGCTCTAATAGCTCCGAATAAATCAAATACATGCATTAAGATACGAAGGCTCCTTATTCCACAACAACGAAAGCACTTTTTCATTCTTTCATATACTAGGGGATTTCACTTGGAAAAGAAAATATTCCATACTAACGGATTCGGGTCCATAACCGTGGGTTCCAATGCACGAGATCTTGTAGCACTTATCAACGAGGCCCTATCAATTAGTATTACACAGAAGAAATCAATTATAGAAACTAATACAATTAGATCAGCTCTTCATAGACAAACTTGGGATTTGCGATCCCAGGTCAGATCAGTTCAGGATCATGGGATCCTTTTCTATCAGATAGGAAGGGCTGTTGCACAAAATGTACTTCTAAGTAATTGCCCCATAGATCCTATATCTATCTATATGAAGAAGAAATCATGTAAGGAAAGGGATTCTTATTTGTACAAATGGTACTTCGAACTTGGAACGAGCATAAAGAAATTAACGATACTTCTTTATCTTTTGAGTTGTTCTGCCGGATCGGTCGCTCAAGATCTTTGGTCTCCATCCGGACCCGATGAAAAAAATGGGATTACTTCGTTTGGATTTGTTGAGAATGATTCTGATCTAGTTCATGGCCTATTAGAAGTAGAAGGCGCTCTGGTGGGATTCTCACGGAAAGAAAAAGATTGCAGTCAGTTTGATAATAATCGAGTAACATTGCTTCTTCGGTCCGAACCAAGGAATCCGTTAGATATGATGCAAAACGGATCTTGTTCTATCGTTGATCAGAGATTTCTATATGAAAAATACGAATCGGAGTTTGAAGAAGGGGAAGGAGCCCTCGACCCGCAACAGATAGAGGAAGATTTATTAAATCACATAGTTTGGGCTCCTAGAATATGGCGCCCTTGTGGCAATCTATTTGATTGTATAGAAAGGACCAATGAATTGGGATTTCCCTATTGGGCCAGGTCATTTCGGGGCAAACGGATCATTTTTCATAAAGAGAATGAGCTTCAACAGAAGGATTCGGAGTTCTTGCAGAGTGGAACCATGCAGTACCAGACACGAGATAGATCTTCCAAAGAACAAGGCTTTTTTCGAATAAGCCAATTCATTTGGGACCCTGCGGATCCATTCTTTTTCCTATTCAAAGATCAGCCCTTTGTCTCTGTGTTTTCACGTCGAGAATTCTTTGCAGATGAAGAGATGTCAAAGGGGCTTATTACTTCCCAAAAAAATCCTCCTACATCTATATATAAACGCTGGTTCATCAAAAATACGCAAGAAAAGCACTTCGAATTGTTGATTCATCGCCAGAGATGGCTTAGAACCAATAGTTCATTATCTAATAGATCTTTCTGTTCTAATACTCTATCCGAGAGTTATCAGTATTTATCAAATCTGTTCCTATCTAACGGAAGGCTATTGGATCAAATGACAAAGACATTGTTGAGAAAGAGATGGCTTTTCCCGGATGAAATGAAACATTTGATTCATGTAACAGGAAAAAGATTTCCCATTCCTTAGCTGTAAAGATATGTGGCCATGAAAAAGAGATTAAGTGGAACAGAATTGACCGGGCGGTAGAGTCGTGGAAACACTTGTTTATTCCATATTTTTGACCTTAGCTCCATGGAACAATATGCTACTGCTGAAACATGGAAGAATTTCAATCTTAGATCAAAACACTATGTATGGATGATATGAACTGCCTAAACAAGAATTCTTGAATGGCGAACAACCAGAGCCTATTACTCACTATATCCAAAAATTTCCATTAATGAAACC